AATGAATTGCCTGACGAAAAGGGTTACCTTGATAGGGTAAATTATGTAATAATATTACATTCATTATATTTAATAGAATTAAACTATTTCTAAAAGTATCAAAAACTTTTGTGCATCATACACCAAAATATATCAATTATATAAAAAGATAAGCTAATTAAGCTACTGGGTTCATACCCCATTTATAAAGGTCCTAATCCTTTTCTTTTTAATTTTTAATAATTCAGCTAAAATTATATTCTTTTTTATCTTAATCACAGGAACAATAATTACTGTATCCTCTAATTCTTGGTTAGGAGCTTGAATAGGTTTAGAAATTAATTTATTATCTTTTATCCCCCTAATAAACAATAATAATTTAATATCTACAGAAGCCTCACTTAAGTATTTCCTAACACAAGCAATAGCTTCAGCTGTATTATTGTTCGCCATCATAATAGAATATTTAAATAATTTTCCAATTACACAAGAAAACTCCATGTATAACGACTTAATTATTACATCTTCTCTTCTTTTAAAAAGAGGTGCAGCTCCTTTCCATTTTTGATTCCCTAATGTTATAGAAGGATTATCTTGAATAAATGCTTTAACTTTAATAACATGACAAAAAATTGCCCCTCTGATATTAATTTCCTACATCACACAAAGAAATTTTATTTTATTAGTAATTATTACATCAACAATTGTAGGTTCTTTAGGAGGATTAAATCAAACATCCTTACGGAAATTAATAGCTTTCTCATCGATTAATCACTTAGGATGAATACTAGCCGCAATACAAGCCAATGAATCAATATGATTAATTTATTTCACTTTTTATACATTTCTATCATTTAGTTTGACTTTCATGTTTAATAATTTTAAAATATATCATATTAATCAATTATTTAATTCATTCTTCAGCTCAAAAATCTTAAAATTTATGCTGTTCCTAAATCTTCTATCCTTGGGAGGTCTCCCCCCATTTATTGGATTTATACCTAAATGATTAGTTATTCAAATATTAGTTATAAAAAGACAATATATCTTAATAACTGTTATAACCGTAATAACCTTAATTACATTATTTTTCTATTTACGACTTTGTTTCGCAGCCTTTATATTAAACTACTACGAAAACAACTGAACTATTAACTCATTCGTGAACAATGCGTCATTCAAAACTATATTAATTTTATCTTTTATTTCCACATTTAGACTAATTCTAATTTCCTTAATTTACCTATTCTTGTAAATTTATAGTAAGGCTTTAAGTTAAATAAACTAATAGCCTTCAAAGCTATAAATATAAGTCTAGTCTTTTAAGCCTTAGTAAATTTTTACTCCTTTAGAATTGCAGTCTAATGTCATTGTTGACTATAAAGCCTTGATTAAAAAGAATAAATTCTTATAAATAGATTTACAGTCTATCGCCTAAACTTCAGCCATTTAATCGCGACAATGGCTATTTTCAACAAACCATAAAGATATTGGAACCTTATATTTTATCTTCGGTGCTTGAGCAGGTATAGTAGGAACATCTTTAAGAATCTTAGTTCGAGCAGAACTAGGTCACCCAGGAGCTCTAATTGGAGACGATCAAATTTATAACGTAATCGTAACAGCTCACGCATTTGTAATAATTTTTTTTATAGTAATACCTATTATAATCGGAGGATTCGGTAATTGATTAGTGCCACTTATATTAGGAGCTCCAGATATAGCATTTCCACGAATAAATAATATAAGATTCTGATTACTGCCCCCTTCACTTACGCTACTTTTAGTGAGAAGTATAGTAGAAAATGGAGCTGGAACAGGTTGAACTGTTTACCCTCCCCTCTCTTCAATCATTGCCCATGGAGGAGCATCTGTTGATCTAGCTATTTTCTCTTTACACTTAGCCGGAATTTCCTCTATTTTAGGTGCCGTAAATTTTATTACTACAGTAATTAATATGCGGTCTACAGGAATTACATTCGACCGAATACCTTTATTCGTTTGAGCAGTAGTATTAACAGCCCTATTACTTCTACTTTCACTTCCTGTTTTAGCCGGAGCTATTACTATATTATTAACAGATCGAAATTTAAATACTTCTTTCTTCGATCCTGCAGGAGGGGGAGATCCTATTCTATATCAACATTTATTTTGATTCTTTGGACACCCTGAAGTTTACATTTTAATTTTACCAGGATTCGGAATAATTTCTCATATTATTAGTCAAGAATCTGGAAAAAAGGAAACATTCGGTTCTCTAGGAATAATTTATGCAATAATAGCAATTGGATTACTTGGTTTTATTGTTTGAGCTCATCATATATTCACCGTAGGAATAGATGTTGATACTCGAGCTTACTTCACTTCAGCAACAATAATTATTGCTGTACCGACAGGTATTAAAATTTTTAGTTGATTAGCCACCCTTCATGGAACACAACTAAACTATTCTCCAGCTATATTATGAGCTTTAGGATTTGTATTTCTATTCACAGTAGGGGGTTTAACGGGAGTAGTATTAGCTAATTCTTCTGTAGATATTATTCTTCATGATACTTATTACGTAGTAGCCCACTTCCACTATGTGTTATCTATAGGAGCGGTATTCGCTATTATAGCAGGATTTGTCCACTGATACCCATTATTTACAGGACTTGTTCTAAATCCTAAATGATTAAAAAGTCAATTTATTATCATATTTATTGGAGTAAATATTACCTTCTTCCCTCAGCACTTCTTAGGGTTAGCTGGTATACCTCGACGATATTCTGATTACCCCGACGCTTACACAACATGAAATGTAATTTCTACAATTGGTTCATCAATTTCTCTACTAGGTATTTTATTCTTACTATTCATTATTTGAGAAAGATTAATTACTCAACGTCAGGTAATCTACCCTATACAACTTAGTTCCTCAATTGAATGACTTCAAAATACCCCACCAGCCGAACATAGTTACTCAGAACTACCTCTTTTAACTAACTTCTAATATGGCAGATTAGTGCAATGGATTTAAGCTCCATATATAAAGTATTTTACTTTTATTAGAAACCAATGACAACATGAGCTGCCCTTGGCCTTCAAGATAGTGCCTCTCCTCTTATAGAACAACTCACATTTTTTCATGATCACGCTCTAATAATTCTAGTAATAATCACAACTCTTGTAGGTTATTTAATATTTATATTATTCTTTAATACTTACACAAACCGAAATCTCCTTCACGGTCAAACTATTGAAATAATCTGAACAATTCTCCCAGCAATTGTCCTATTATTTATTGCTTTCCCCTCCCTACGACTACTTTACTTACTAGACGAAATTAATGAACCTTCAGTAACTTTAAAGGCTATCGGACATCAATGATACTGAAGCTATGAATACTCAGATTTTATAAATGTAGAATTTGATTCGTATATAATTCCAACTAATGAATTAGCTACAGACGGTTTCCGATTATTAGATGTAGATAACCGAGTAATCTTACCTATAAATTCACAAATCCGAATCCTAGTAACAGCCGCAGATGTAATCCACTCTTGAACAATCCCCTCTCTAGGGGTAAAGGTTGATGGAACTCCTGGCCGTCTAAATCAAACAAATTTCTTAATAAACCGCCCAGGCTTATTTTATGGTCAATGTTCTGAAATTTGTGGAGCTAACCACAGTTTTATACCTATTGTAATCGAAAGAATTCCAGTTAATCATTTCATTAAATGAATTACTAATAGAGCTAATTCATAATTTATCATTAGATGACTGAAAGCAAGTACTGGTCTCTTAAACCATCTCATAGTAAATTAGCACTTACTTCTAATGAAAAAAAATTAGTTAAAATATAACATTAGTATGTCAAACTAAAATTATTGACTTATTCAATATTTTTTAATTCCACAAATAGCCCCTATCGGTTGATTAAGTTTATTTATTATCTTCTCAATTACTTTTATTTTGTTTAGTATAATAAATTATTATTCTGTATTGCCACAAACACCTAAATCTCAGATTTCAAAAAAATATACATCTACAACACTTAATTGAAAATGATAACAAATCTATTCTCTGTATTCGACCCTTCATCAAGCATTTTCAATTTATCATTAAATTGAATAAGAACATTCCTAGGATTATTATTAATTCCCTCAGCATACTGACTTATGCCTTCACGATGGCATATTTTCTGAAATTCTATCCTTCTAACCTTACATAAAGAATTCAAAACTCTATTAGGGCCTTCAGGACACTCAGGATCAACTTTTATCTTCGTATCTTTATTTTCATTAATCTTATTTAATAATTTCATAGGACTATTTCCCTATATTTTCACTAGAACAAGTCATTTAACATTAACTCTTACCTTAGCTATACCTTTATGATTATGTTTCATGTTATACGGATGAATCAACCACACACAACACATATTTGCCCACTTAGTTCCACAAGGAACTCCAGCAGTTCTAATACCATTTATAGTATGTATTGAAACAATTAGAAATATTATTCGACCAGGAACCCTAGCAGTGCGATTAGCAGCTAATATAATTGCAGGACATTTACTTCTAACTCTTCTAGGTAATACTGGTCCTTCCCTATCATACGCAATTGTATCTCTTTTACTAGTAGGTCAAATTGCTTTATTAATTCTTGAATCAGCTGTAGCTATTATTCAATCTTATGTATTCGCTGTCTTAAGTACTCTATACTCTAGTGAAGTAAATTAATGTCAACACACTCAAATCACCCATTCCATTTAGTAGATTATAGCCCATGACCCCTAACAGGAGCTATCGGAGCTATAACATCCGTATCAGGATTAGTTAAATGATTTCACCAATACGATATCTCATTATTCCTACTAGGAAATGTAATTACTATTTTAACAGTTTATCAATGATGACGAGATGTGTCACGAGAAGGAACATTCCAAGGATTACATACACTACCAGTAACCTTAGGTCTTCGATGAGGAATAATCCTATTTATTTTATCAGAAGTTTTATTCTTCGTCTCATTTTTCTGAGCCTTTTTCCACAGTAGTTTATCCCCTGCTATTGAACTAGGAGCATCATGACCCCCAGCCGGAATTCAACCATTTAATCCATTTCAAATTCCCTTATTAAATACAGCAATCCTACTATCATCTGGAGTAACAGTAACTTGAGCTCATCACAGATTAATAGAAGGAAATCATTCTCAAGCAACACAGGGGCTATTCTTCACAGTCCTACTAGGTGTTTATTTTACTATTCTACAAGCATACGAATATATTGAAGCACCATTTACTATTGCAGATTCAGTTTACGGCTCTACATTCTTTATAGCAACAGGGTTCCACGGAATTCATGTATTAATTGGAACAACTTTCCTTTTAGTATGTTTAATCCGACATTTAAGCAATCATTTCTCTAAAACACACCATTTCGGATTCGAAGCAGCAGCATGATATTGACATTTCGTCGATATTGTCTGATTATTCCTGTATATCTCAATCTACTGATGAGGAGGTTAATTAACTATCTGTATAGTATATAAGTATATTTGACTTCCAATCATAAGGTCTACTAATCAGTAGTACAGATAATCTTTTCAATTATTATCATAGGATCAATCCTAATAATTATTACTAGAGTAGTAATAATTTTAGCTTCTGTATTATCAAAAAAAGCCCTTACAGACCGAGAAAAATGTTCACCATTCGAATGCGGATTTGATCCAAAATCATCATCACGACTACCCTTCTCCCTTCGATTTTTCTTAATCACTATTATTTTTCTAATTTTTGATGTAGAAATTGCTTTAATTTTACCTATAATCCTAATTATTTCAATTTCAGATATTATAGTGTGAACAATTACATCAATTATTTTCATTATCATTCTAATTATTGGACTGTATCATGAATGAAATCAAGGTATATTAAACTGATCAAATTAGGGTTGTAGTTAATTATAACATTTGATTTGCATTCAAAAAGTATTGATTTTATCAATCTACCTTAGAATATGAAGCGATTTATTGCAATTAGTTTCGACCTAATCTTAGGTAAATTTTTGTACCCTTATTCTAAAACTAATAAAATTTATAAATTATTATCAAAAATAATAATTTAACTCACTATAATTTTAATCTTAACTTACTATTTAAATTAATTGAAGCCAAAAAGAGGCTTATCACTGTTAATGATAGAATTGAGGTCATTCTCCAATTAAGGAAGTATGACGTTCAAGAAAAAGCTGCTAACTTTTATCTTTTAATGGTTAAACTCCATTTATACTTCTGTTTATATAGTTTAACAAAAACATTACATTTTCATTGTAAAAACAAAATTTTATTATTTTTATAAATTACTAAAATTAATTAACTATATCCAAGAATTATATAATTACCCTAACATCTTCAGTGTTATGCTCTCAATTTAAGCTACTTGAATAAAATATTAAGAAGAAAGAAAATAAAAAAATAATTCATAAGACAAATAATAAAAGATAAATCTTCAAATTATTATTATGTATAATAAACATATGTTGAGAATACTTAACTAGTTCATTATATAGATTTTGTCCCCCTAAAAATTCAGATCAACCTTGATCAAAAGACTTACAAACTCTGCCCCCTAAAATTAAAGGATAATTAATAATTCCATAAGTAGAAATATAAGGTATAAATCATATAGACCCAAAAAAATATCTGCTTAAATAGTTATTTAACGACTTATTGACATAAAATAAAGAAACATTTGAAATCAGATAACCCAGTACCCCTCCAACAATACAAACAAATAATGTTAATAACTTTAAATATCTAGGTAAACAAATTACATAAGGAGTAGGAAAAATTAATCAACTCAACATTCTACCCCCAATAATTCTTATTACCAACAATCCGCTTATCCCACGAAGCATTACTCAACCTTCATCTCTAAGTATATTTAAAGAACCGCAATTTAACTCACCAGTTATAGAATAATAGACTAATCGAAAAGAATAACAAACAGTTAACCCAGTAGAAAAAAAATACAAAAAGAAAGAAAACATATTAATATATCTCAAAGAAACAATTTCAAGAATTATATCCTTAGAATAGAATCCGGCTAAAAAAGGTATCCCACATAAAGCTAAATTAGCTACATTAAAACAACCAGATGTTAATGGTATATAAACACCCAATCCCCCCATCAACCGAATGTCTTGAGAATTATTTATATTATGAATAATAGCCCCAGCGCATATAAATAACAAGGCCTTAAATAAGGCATGTGTTAATAAGTGAAAAAAAGCTAATTTATAAAAACCTATTGATAAAATTCTTATTATCAACCCCAACTGTCTCAAAGTAGATAAAGCAATAATTTTCTTTAAATCAAATTCAAAATTAGCCCCCAATCCTGCTATAAATATAGTTAATCCAGACAACAATAGTAATAAATCACCTAATCATCTACCTCTCAATAGAATATTAAACCGAATTAATAGATAAACCCCAGCAGTTACTAGAGTAGATGAATGAACTAAAGCAGAAACTGGAGTAGGAGCAGCCATAGCAGCCGGCAATCAAGATGAAAATGGAATTTGAGCACTTTTAGTTATAGCCGCCAGCATAATTAACCCGCCAATAATCTCCATCTCTAATCTATTCTTCATACTTTCCAAATAAAAAATATAATTTCAACTACCGTAGTTTAATATTCAAGCAATAGCCAATAAAAATGCAACATCTCCAATACGATTTGATAATGCCGTTAATATTCCAGCATTATATGATTTTACATTTTGAAAATAAATAACTAAACAATAAGAAACCAACCCTAGCCCATCTCAACCTAATAAAATTCTAATCAAATTTGGTCTAATAATTAACAATATTATAGATAAAACAAATATAAGAACCAATATAATAAAACGATTAATATTTACATCACCTCTTATATATTCCTTTCTATAATAAATAACCAAAGAAGCAATCAATAAAACAAAAGATATAAATAACAAGCTTATTCAATCAAATAAAAAGGTTATTACAATTCTAGTTGAATTTAAACTAACAACCTCTCACTCCAAAAAAATACTATAATCATTCAATAAAAAAACTAAACTAGATGAAAAAAAACTAATTCTAATACTAATTAAAATTAGAAATCTAATTCTACAAATTGATAAATATTTCACGATCTAAAATGACTAAATCATATCATTGACACCACAAATCAATATTTTAAATATAAACTATTTAGATTAATTAAAGCCAGAATAAACAAATATCTCTCTTTAAAATCAACAAATTCAAAGGAAATCAATGAAGAAATAACAATAAATACTCCCGAATCTTACCCCCTCTAAATGAATAAATCCCAGAAAATACCTTACCATGTTGTCTATAAGCATATAAATAAAGAGTATAGGCAGCTCTAAAAAAAGACAATAAAGACAAAGCAATTATAGTAATTCAAGACCATCTAACAATTCTATTTAATAAAGAAATTTCCCCCAACAAATTTAATGAAGGAGGAGCAGCTATATTACAAGCTCTCAATAAAAATCACCATAATGTTATAGAAGGTATAAAATTTAATAACCCCTTATTAATTAATAAACTTCGACTCCCCAACCGCTCATAAGTAATATTAGCTAAACAAAATAATCCAGAAGAACATAACCCGTGAGCAATTATTAAAGTGTAAGAACCACAAAGCCCTCAATAGGTTAAGGTTATAAGACCTCCTAAAACAATACCTATGTGAGCAACAGAAGAATAAGCAATAAGAGCCTTTAAATCAGTTTGACGCAAACACACCAATCTAATTAAAACTCCCCCTACTAATCTAATTCTTACCCAAACATAATTATACTTAACCCCTCTCATTTGCAAAAATGAAAATACACGTAACAACCCATACCCTCCTAATTTCAATATAATTCCTGCCAAAATTATTGATCCTGAAACAGGTGCTTCAACATGAGCCTTAGGTAATCATAAATGAACTAAAAATATAGGTATCTTAACTAAAAACGCCAAAATTAAAGATAAATATAATAAATCATAATTAAATATATAATTCCCCAATAAATAAAAATTCATGGTATTTATATTACTGTATAAATAAAAAACTCCAACTAATATTGGTAAAGAAACTAATAAAGTATAAAATAATAAATAAACTCCAGCCTGTAAACGCTCCGGTTGATACCCCCAGCCTAAAATTAAAAATAAAGTAGGAATTAATCTTCTTTCAAAAAATAAATAAAATATAAACAAATTCATTCTTCTAAAAGTCAAAACTAAAAATACCAATAAGATCAACACATTAAATAAAAATAATTTTTTATAATTATTATACTTATTAACAGACTCGCTGGCAGTCAACATCAACGTACAAATTCAAAAACTTAACAAAATCAATCCATAAGAAATAACATCAAACCCTAAAAAATAAGAAATATTCACAAAATAATTTGTACAATAATTAAATAAAATAAAAATAAAGGTAACAACAAACAATATATTTTGTACCATTCAAAATAAACCATTAATAAAACAAATAGGACTAATAAAAAGTATTATAAAAATTAATTTTAACATTGCAAAATATTAAACGACTGAAAATAATCATTTCCGTGAGTTCGAATTATAGAAACTAAAATAGAAAGACCTAAAGCACCTTCACATACTCTAAATGTTAAAAATATTATACTAAAAAATCTTCTATAATCTATCAAATTTAAAAAAATGAACAAAAGAAAAAACAAATTTAATACAATATATTCTAATCTTAAAAGTATTGACAATAAATGCTTACGATTAGAAACAAAAACAAAAATTCCTATTAAAAATAAAAAACAAGGTAATCCTCAATATAAACTTATTATCATTAGTTTTAATAGTTTAATAAAAACATTGGTCTTGTAAACCAAAAATAAGATTAAGTCTTTTAAAACTTCAAGAGAAAAGAAATTACTTTATCATTAATCCCCAAAATTAATATTTTAATTAAACTACCTCCTGATATTATACAATTATTATTATACACTTCTACATTAATTTCAAGATTTATTTTCATTCAAATAAATCATCCATTAGCAATAGGATTAATACTTCTAATTCAAACTCTACAAATCTGTTTATTAACAGGATTAATAGCAAAAAGATTCTGATTCTCATACATTCTTTTCCTAATTTTTCTAGGGGGAATATTAGTACTATTTATTTATGTAACATCTTTAGCCTCAAATGAAATGTTTTCTTTATCAATAAAATTAACAACAACATCTATCATAATTATATCTTTACTAGTATTAATTTACATCTTCATAGATAAATCATCAACAACCTCTTTTATTCAAAATTTAGAAATACAACCCTATCACCAAATAAATATCCTCATACCAGAAAATGCTTTAAGATTAAATAAACTATACAACTTCCCAACAAATCTAATTACTATTCTACTAATAAATTACCTTTTAATTACTTTAATTGCCGTAGTAAAAATTACTAAATTATTCTACGGACCCCTTCGACCAATAAACTAATGAACAAACCATTACGAACCCAACACCCCCTATTTAAAATTGCAAACAACGCTTTAGTAGACCTACCTGCCCCTGTAAATATTTCAGCTTGATGAAACTTTGGATCTCTATTAGGTCTATGTTTAATTATTCAAATTCTAACAGGATTATTCTTAGCTATACACTACACCGCAGATATTAATTTAGCCTTCAATAGAGTAAACCATATTTGTCGTGATGTAAATTACGGTTGATTATTACGAACCCTACATGCTAATGGAGCATCATTCTTCTTCGTTTGTATTTATCTACATGTAGGACGAGGTATTTATTACGGATCGTATCTATTCACACCAACATGATTAGTAGGTGTATTAATCTTATTTTTAGTGATAGCAACAGCATTTATAGGATATGTATTACCTTGGGGACAAATATCATTCTGAGGAGCTACAGTAATTACAAATCTACTATCAGCTATCCCTTATTTAGGTATTGACCTAGTTCAATGAGTGTGAGGAGGATTTGCTGTTGATAACGCAACTCTTACACGATTTTTCACATTTCATTTTATTCTTCCTTTTATTGTTTTAGCTATAACTCTAATCCATCTATTATTCCTACACCAAACAGGGTCTAATAATCCAATTGGATTAAACTCTAATATTGATAAAATTCCTTTCCATCCATACTTCTCATTTAAGGATATTGTAGGATTTATTGTAATAATCGCAGCACTACTCCTATTAACACTAATTAACCCATATTTATTAGGAGACCCAGATAATTTCATCCCAGCCAATCCTTTAGTAACCCCAGTTCACATTCAACCCGAATGATATTTTCTGTTCGCCTATGCAATTCTACGTTCTATTCCTAATAAATTAGGAGGAGTAATTGCACTAGTTTTATCAATTGCCATTTTAGCTATTCTTCCATTTTATCATTTAAGAAAATTCCGAGGAATCCAATTTTACCCTATTAATAAAATTTTATTTTGATCTATAGTAGTAACAGTAATTCTTTTAACATGAATTGGAGCCCGACCAGTAGAAGAACCTTACGTCTTAGTAGGACAAATTTTAACCGTTATTTACTTCCTATATTATATCATCAATCCACTAATTAACAAATGATGAGATAATCTAATCAACTAAGTTAATGAGCTTGAACAAGCATATGTTTTGAAAACATAAGATAGAAATCAACCTTTCTATTAACTTTACTATTTTTTATTAACCACATATAACAAATCAATAATAATTTAAACCCAATAATAAATAATAAAAAATTTAACGAAAAAGGTAAAAATCTCTTTCAAGCCAAATATATCAATTTATCATACCGAAACCGCGGTAAAGTGCCACGAGCTCAAATAAATATAAAAGAAATAAAAGTCAACTTAACATAAAATATAATATTAAATAAATCACAACCTAAAAAAATAACACAAAATAATATACTTATAAATAAAATTCTAGCATATTCAGCCATAAAAATTAAAGCAAATCCACCTCTTCTATATTCAATATTAAACCCGGAAACTAATTCAGATTCTCCCTCAGCAAAATCAAAAGGAGTACGATTAGTTTCAGCTAAACAAATACAAAATCAAACCAAACTAATTGGAAATAAAATTACTAAAAATCAAATTCTTTTTTGATAATAAAAAAAATCTAAAATATTATAACTACCAATTAAAAATACAAAAGACAATAACACTAAAGCTATACTAACTTCATAGGAAATAGTTTGTGCCACAGCACGTAATCCTCCTAATAGAGCATAATTAGAATTTGAAGATCAACCAGCTACTATAACAGTATACACCCCTAAGCTAGTACAACACAAAAAAAATAACAATCCCAAATTAAAAGAAAATAGCTTTACAAATAAAGGAATACATAATCAAGCTACTAAAGAAAGAAATAAAGAAAAAATAGGTGAAAAATAATAAGAAATATAATTAGATAAAAGAGGATAAGTTTGTTCCTTAGTAAATAACTTAATCGCATCACAAAAAGGTTGGGGAATTCCTATAAGTCCAACCTTATTAGGTCCCTTACGAATTTGAATATACCCTAATACCTTACGCTCCAAAAGAGTTAAAAAAGCCACTCTTACTAAAACACAAATAACCAAAATCAAACTTCCAACAACTGACAAAATAAATTCTATAAAAAACAAGTACTATTTGTAATATAAATTACATAAATAAATTCTAAATTTATTGCACTAATCTGCCAAAATAGTTTAATTAAATTAATCATATTCTAATTTAAAAATATAATTATTCTAATATCTGGTCCTTTCGTACTAAGATATTATATTGTATTAAAGATAGAAACCAACCTGGCTTACGCCGGTCTGAACTCAGATCATGTAAGAATTTAAAAGTCGAACAGACTTAACATTTAAGCGGCTACACCTAAAATTATATCTTAATCCAACATCGAGGTCGCAAACTTTTTTATCGATATGAACTCTCCAAAAAAATTACGCTGTTATCCCTAAAGTAACTTAATCTTATAATCACTAATAATGGATCAATAACTCATAAATTAATGTTTTTAAAAAATTAAAAGTTCATTAAATTTTAACATCACCCCAACAAAATATTTTATCATATAAAAATAAAACAAATCTAAAAAATTTAAATATAATGAAATATAAAGATTTATAGGGTCTTCTCGTCTTTTAATAATATTTTAGCTTTTTGACTAAAATATAAAATTCTATTATAAATTTATATGAAACAGCTTATACCTCGTCCAACCGTTCATACCAGCCTTCAATTAAAAGACTAATGATTATGCTACCTTTGCACAGTTAGGATACTGCGGCCATTTAAAATTTCAGTGGGCAGGTCAGACTTTAAAAATAACTCAAAAAGACATGTTTTTGTTAAACAGGCGGGTAAAAAATTTGCCGAGTTCTTTATATAAACTTATCATCTAAAATTATCTAAACATAAAAATATACTAATTCTACCATTATTACTTTTTATAAAATATTAATAAAAAAATTTTTATAAATAAATTAAAATATAATAAATAATATAACACATAAAATAATTTATAACAAACTTACTAATGATTGCTAATTCTAAGCATACATTTTATATTATCAATATTAATTTTTAATAATTTATCTTAAAGCTTATCCCTTAAGATATTCAAATTATTAAATTTTTCAATTAAATAAATAACCAAAAAATCAAAAATTTGTAAATTAAATTTATTTCTAAAAAAACTAGATACCTTTATAAACGAATAACATTTCATTTCTAACAATTTATTAAAAATAATTTTGACATATTAACTTTCATAAATCATTAACTCTTATAAAATCGAGATTAATAAATATTTATTAATTATTTGATAAACCCTGATACACAAGGTACAATAAATTAAATTTTCTTTTAAAACAAAAATTTTTCAAAATATTTCAGTAATCTTTCACAATACTAATTAACTATTATTATTATTATTTTTTCATTAAAAATTACTAAAACATTAAATCTATATAATTATTTTTAATAAATTAATTTTAACATAAAAAAAATCAATAAACAAATATTATTCAGTTTATATTGATTTGCACAAAAATCTTTTCAATGTAAATGAAATGCTTTACTAAATAAGCTTTAAACTGTCATTCTAGATACACCTTCCGGTACATCTACTATGTTACGACTTATCTTACCTTAATAGTAAGAGCGACGGGCGATGTGTGCATATTCTAGAGCTAAAATCAAACTTACAATCTTTAAAATTTTACTATCAAATCCACCTTCACTAAAAATATTTCAAAATTAGATCCGTTTAAATATATTTATTGTAACCCATCTCTACTTAAATATAAGCTACACCTTGATCTGATATACATTCCTATTTAAATTATAGAAAATTATTATTCTAATAAAATATTCTGATAACGACGGTATATAAACTGAAAAACAAATTTAAGTAAGGTTCATCGTGGATTATCAATTACAGGACAGGTTCCTCTGAATAGACTAAAATACCGCCAAATTTTTTAAGTTTCAAGAACATAACTACTACTACCTTAGTGTTTACAATTACATTTTAAATAATAGGGTATCTAATCCTAGTTTATATCTAAAATTTACAAGCTTCAAAATCTTAAAATTTAAAAATTATTAGATTTAAAATTTCACCTAATAAATCCAACTTTATTTTAAATTATCATTTTAACTCACACTGAACAAATTTTATTCGCATTATTTGTGTAACCGCGGCTGCTGGCACAAATTTAGCCAATACTCTATGAAATTACTATTTCCAAGTTTCCTTGATTAATAAAGCTATTTACTGAGATTATAATTAAAATTTACTTATTATTAAAATAAGTAAAAATACACGCAAAAACTTACATATAAAATAAATCAATAATAAAATTCAAAGCCAAAATAAAACTTTAATATTAACTAAATAATACATACACAACTATAAAATATTCTGAATAATACTATATAAATAACTATTTTTAAGTATACTACCAATAAAATAAAATTTCTTATAAATAAAATTCATTAGTATTTCGAGCTGCTCAGAAATTACCCCCTAAGTAATTTACCGTTTTTCATTGTAAAAAATTAGATGAAAACAGCCTATTTCAAAAGAAATAAGATTCCTAATTTTAATAGTTAAAACTTAAAATAAAACATAACATTTAAAATAAAAGTAAAATATTTATTAAATAACAAAAAAAAATAAAATTGTTAATTGAAATAATAATTAAATAAAATAATTTAAATTTATCATATATGATAAAAGAATTTTAATAAATATATAACCTTAACCAAATTTTTTTTTTTTTTTTTTTTTTTTATAATATTTATTAAATATTAAAATTTCAATTAAATATTCATTCATATATTTATTTTTATATATATTTAAAATTTTTAAATTATTAGTTAAAGATAAATTAACGATATACTAGTTAAGATTAATAAATATCTATATGTATATAAATATTTAATTAATTAATATATGCCTATTAATTATGTCAAAAAAACCCTAAAATTCCGAGATCTAGAACAGTCAGATCATATTATTAGTATATAATATCATCGGTTATTCAACATTTATATAAATAAATATTAAGAATACATTTTTGTTATTCATCTTCCTATTTATCTATATGTTGTATTTTTACCTCTCGGAAATGTCTATATTGGAATATTTTGTTACCTACTTACTAAAAATATTTTTTAAAATTTATTACTAAATTTATTTATTTACATTAAACTGATTTGAGTTAAACAATCTTATATAACTAATTTTAAATTAACTATAGAAAAAAAAAAAAAAAAAAAAATTAGATGAAAACAGCCTATTTCAAAAGAAATAAGTTATTTTCCTTT